TTTGGAAGTTTCTTATGTCTTATTTCGGAATCAAATATTCCTTGTTTTCCAAATAAATCCTTTATTTCATTCTTAAGAAAAAAAGATGGTCCATTATATTGAAGAATAGATCTTACCTTATTGAAGTTAATTGCTTGGGTTTGTGATAATTTAAAAAATACATATTTTTGTGACAAGTAAGATAAATCAAAAAAAATATGTGACTTTCGCTTACTATTTCTAAGATTATCAAATATCTTTTTTATAGTCATAGGCGAAATAAAGTCAATTTTATTTTGTTTTGTTTTCTTAATCCTTTCTTGATCTTGATTTCTTTTATTATTGTCAATGTGTTTCTCAACAATTTTTTTTGTTGATTCCATAAAAAGGTATAGAGTGGTTCTGCGCATATTAATGATACATAGAAAGATATCAATGTATATTTTTTCAATGCAAAATTGAATTAATAATTCAATATTTTTTCTTTTTAATAGTTTCCAAATTTTTGGGGATGATTCTCCATTATTCTTTTTATTTTTTTTCATTATTTCTATTTGATTTCTGATTGTGTTTCTTCTATCAATTCTATGTTGCATTTCTTCTTTTGCCTGTAAATAATTTGTCCAGCCTGTAGCTCGATTTTGACTAAGTGATTCATGAATTATCTTATTGCTGATTATAGAATCATTTTCTGTTTGAGTTTGACTTGATTCATATATTTCTCTCGGTATAAATAATGGAATTTTTGTTCCTTTTAAAAGTTTTTGTTTTACAAATAAAACAGCTTTTGTTTGTTTCTTTGTTATTTTTTTTAAAACTCTTCGAACTCTAAAATTGAATTTTCTGATTTCGACTTTATAGTCTACATCTTTAAAAATAGGTTCAAAAAAGGAAGGTGTTTTTCGGGGAGGCCCAAAAGGATATTCTGTTTCCATTCCCAAAACTGTTAAAAAACAAGAATCAAAATCCTCCTCTTGCTTTCGATCGCTATCAGAGAGTCGTAGTTTAGATCTGTGCCAAGGTTTCAAATGAAAAGGATATAGGATTTTGATCTGAAAACCTTCTCTTAACCAATTTTTGGGAAATTCCGTTTTGGAGAATTGAAGACCATTATAGCTGCACTTTAGATAAATTTCTCTATTCCAATCTTGGAAATCTTCATACCATTCCGGAGATTGCCGTAATAAAATACGGCCAATATTCTTAACTATTATGAATAAGGGTAATTTAATATATCTTCTAAAAATTGATTGACCTAGTAACAGAACACTTCTTGTTTTTTGTGCATATGGAATGTTATCCCAGAATTCCATTGCATCTTCCTGATTATTTTTTTTTATTTGGAACTGTTGATCTAAAATTTCGAATTCTGACTTTTTACCCAACCAATCTCTAATATTACAAAAAAGTTTCATTAGGTTGGATATAGGAAAAGGAAAATCCTCCATTTTTTCCAAAAAAAGGGGGGAATGGGGATTTCCTTGAGAGGGTCCCCAAATAACCATTTTACGCCTTTGAACGCGCATAGATCCTTTTATTACGGCTCGACGAAAATCCGGTTCTTCTAAATAACTTATAAAACCCGAATCTCTATTAAATTTGCTATAAAGATTATAATTCTTGAAATGAGACTTCTTAAAACTTCGTCTGGAACGAGTTAAAAAAGCTATACGTTTAAATCTTCTTGTTCGAAGCTGGTGATCCAGCCCTTGCATTATGCCTTGTTCTTTTCGTCGTTTTTTAAAATGTTGTTCCAACTCATTGATTAATTTGTATGACCATCGAGGGGGTTTTTTACCTATTTTGTTTATTCCAATAGATTCTTTTTCACGTTTAGGGTTAGTTAGAATTGCGTTCAATGAAAACTTTAACCTATTATTTAAATCTATTTTTACTTGTTTTTTTTCTGCTCTTTCAATTTTCTGTTCATATTCTGGAGAATTAGGATAGGGAAGAAGGATATCATGAATTTTATTTAGTTCAGATGTTTCTGTGCAATTTTCTATCGAAGTTTCGTTTATGATTGAAGAAGAAAAAATTTTTTTCATTCTTCCACGATACATCCCATTTAAAAAGGGATCATACATTTTAACTAGGCATTTTTTGTTTTTAGGCTCAGTATTACATAATTTTACTAGGAAATTTTTTTTTTTTTTAGTCTCAGCATTATACAATCTAGTTTTTGTTTCAAGTATATTTAGAGAAAGAAAAACTGTCTCTAAAGTCTCAATTCTATTTATAAATTCATTATTTAAGTTGTAATTTTTCTCTTTATTAGTATAAAGCCACTCATTATATAATTCATCAGCGGAGAGTTTTTCTAATGTAGACAACGAAATCCTTCTTGCTATCATTTCCCCAAAAGTTGACAAACTGGGGGGATATGTAAAAGATATTCTTGCTTTTCCATCACTTTGGCATGTATAAAAAAAATATTGTGAGGCTTCTCTTCTTACGGAGCCTTTAAAATTTTTATTTCTCTTTCTTATGTATCGTAATGGACGATTCCATCGGTTATAAT